TTAAAAATAAGCTAAGCAAGCTTTTGGGTTCATACCTCAAATATAAAGGAAATACCTTTTTTTTAAAAATAAAGTGCCTGATTAAAGGGTTATTCTGATAGGATAAATTATGTAAATAAAATTTTACCTTTATTATATTTTATAGAATTAAACTATATCTTTTAATATCAAAAATTAAAGTGCATCTTACACTAAAATATAATATTTTATTATAAAGAATTTTAATTTCTTTTTATTAATTTTAAATTAATTATTTTTTATCCTTTTTTACATAAATTCAAATAAAATATTTTTTATTTTTATTTTATTTTTTAGAACAATAATTTCAATTTCATCTAATTCATGATTTGGTTGCTGAATTGGGCTAGAAATTAATTTAATAAGATTTATTCCATTAATTTCTAAATCTAATAATCTTTTAGCTTCTGAAGCAGCATTAAAATATTTTTTAACCCAATCTATTGCATCTATTAATTTTTTATTTTATATTATTATAAAAATAATTTTATTTAAAAATTTTGAAATAAATAACATTATTTTATTAATAACTAATTCTTCTATATTAATAAAAATAGGAGCTGCGCCATTCCATTTTTGATTCCCTAATATTGTTGAAGGTTTATCTTGATTTAATAATTTTATTTTAATAACATGACAAAAAATTACCCCCATAATTTTATTATCTTATTATTTTAATAAAAACTTATTAATTTTTAGAATCTTTCTTAATATTATTATTGGAGCTATCGGAGGTTTAAACCAAACCTCGTTACGAAAAATAATAGCTTTTTCTTCTATTAATAATTTAGGTTGAATAATTTCTTCAATTATAATTAGTGAAAATTTATGATTATTTTATTTAATGATATATTCATTTTTAATTAGAATTATATGTTTTTTTTTTTATATAATAAATTCATATTTTATTAACCAATTATTCATTTTAAATATAAAACCTATAATTAAAATTAATCTATTAATTAATTTTTTATCTTTAGGAGGTCTACCCCCCTTTATTGGATTCTTCCCCAAATGAATTGTAATTAATTTCTTAATAATAAATAATTTTTATTTTTTAACATTTATTTTTATTATAATAAGATTAATTATATTATTTTTTTATATTCGAATTATTTACTCTTCATTTATAATAAATTATTTCAAAATAAAATGATTTAAAATTAATTTAAAAAATAATTTATTTATTATAATAAATTTTTTTTCAATTTTTTCAATTATAGGGATTATTTTAAGAACTTTATTTTTTTTTTAAGAAAAAGGTTTTAAGTTAAATTAAAACTAATAATCTTCAAAATTATATATAAAGAAATATTCTTTAAGCCTTAATAATAATAGTTATTATAACTTAAAATTTGCAATTTTATATCATTAATTTGAATATAAAGCTAAACTATTAATAAAAGAGAATTTTTCTCGTTAATAAATTTACAATTTATCGCTTAAACTCAGCCATTTTATTTAGCGAAAATGACTTTATTCAACAAATCATAAGGATATTGGAACTTTATATTTTATTTTTGGTATTTGAGCAGGAATAGTAGGAACATCTTTAAGATTATTAATTCGTGCAGAATTAGGTAACCCCGGATCTTTAATTGGTGATGATCAAATTTATAATACTATTGTAACTGCCCATGCTTTCATTATAATTTTTTTTATAGTTATACCTATTATAATTGGAGGATTTGGAAATTGATTAGTACCTTTAATATTAGGAGCTCCTGATATAGCTTTCCCACGTATAAATAATATAAGATTTTGATTACTACCTCCATCCATTACTCTTTTAATTTCAAGAAGAATTGTAGAAAATGGAGCTGGAACTGGATGAACTGTTTATCCACCTTTGTCTTCAAATATCGCTCATGGAGGTAGCTCAGTTGATTTAGCTATTTTTTCATTACATTTAGCTGGTATTTCTTCAATTTTAGGAGCAATTAATTTTATTACTACAATTATTAATATACGATTAAATAATTTATCATTTGATCAAATACCATTATTTGTTTGAGCTGTTGGTATTACAGCATTTCTTTTACTTTTATCTCTGCCAGTTTTAGCCGGAGCTATTACTATACTATTAACCGATCGTAATTTAAATACATCTTTTTTTGATCCTGCTGGAGGAGGAGATCCTATTCTTTATCAACACTTATTTTGATTTTTTGGACATCCTGAAGTTTATATTTTAATTTTACCAGGTTTCGGTATAATTTCCCATATTATTTCTCAAGAAAGAGGAAAAAAAGAAACTTTTGGATGTTTAGGTATAATTTACGCTATAATAGCAATTGGAATTTTAGGATTTATTGTTTGAGCTCATCACATATTTACAGTAGGAATAGATATTGATACACGAGCTTACTTTACATCAGCTACAATAATTATTGCTGTTCCAACAGGAATTAAAATTTTTAGTTGATTAGCAACACTTCACGGAACTCAAATTAATTATAGTCCTTCCATACTTTGAAGATTAGGATTTGTATTTTTATTTACAGTAGGGGGTTTAACAGGAGTAATTTTAGCCAACTCATCTATTGATATTACTCTACATGATACTTATTATGTAGTAGCTCATTTTCATTATGTCTTATCAATAGGGGCTGTATTTGCTATTATAGGAGGATTTGTACATTGATATCCTTTATTTACAGGATTATCATTAAATCCTTTTATATTAAAAATTCAATTTTTTATTATATTTATTGGAGTAAATTTAACATTTTTCCCTCAACATTTTTTAGGATTAGCTGGAATGCCTCGTCGTTACTCAGATTACCCTGATTCTTATATTTCTTGAAATATTATTTCATCTTTAGGATCTTATATTTCTTTATTAGCTGTTATATTAATTTTAATTATTATTTGAGAATCAATAATTAACCAACGAATAATCTTATTTACATTAAATATATCATCTAATATTGAATGATTACAAAATTTACCACCAGCTGAACACTCATATAATGAATTACCTATTTTAAGAAACTTCTAATATGGCAGATTATATGTAATGGATTTAAACCCCATTTATAAAGGAATTATCCTTTTTTTAGAAATGGCAACATGATCAAATTTTAATTTACAAAATGGAGCATCACCTTTAATAGAACAAATTATTTTTTTTCATGATCATACATTAATCATTTTAATCATAATTACTATTTTAGTAGGATACTTAATAATTAATCTAATATTCAACAAATATATTAATCGATTTTTATTAGAAGGGCAAATAATTGAATTAATTTGAACTATTTTACCAGCAATTACTTTAATTTTTATTGCTTTACCTTCATTACGATTATTATACTTACTAGATGAGCTAAACAATCCTTTAATTACTTTAAAATCAATTGGTCATCAATGATATTGAAGTTATGAATATTCAGATTTTCACAATATTGAATTTGATTCTTATATAATTTCCCCTAATGAAATATCTTTAAATAATTTTCGATTATTAGATGTAGATAATCGAATTATTTTACCTATAAATAATCAAATTCGTATTATAGTGACAGCAACTGATGTTATTCACTCATGAACTGTTCCTTCATTAGGGGTAAAAGTAGATGCTAATCCAGGACGACTAAATCAAACTAATTTTTTTATAAATCGACCTGGAATTTATTATGGTCAATGTTCAGAAATTTGCGGAGCTAATCATAGTTTTATACCTATTGTAATCGAAAGTATTTCAATTAAAAATTTTATTAATTGAATTAATAATTATTCATCATTAGATGACTGAAAGTAAGTACTGGTCTCTTAAACCATTTTATAGTAAATTAACAAATACTTCTAATGAATAAAATAAAGAATTAGTTAATTTATAACATAAATATGTCAAATTTAAATTATTACATTAAGTAATATTCTTTTATTCCTCAAATAATACCAATTAATTGAATTTTATCTTTTTTTTTATTTATTGTTATTTTTTTAATTTTTAATATCTTAAATTATTATATTATAAACAATAAAAACTTAAATAATCAAAATAACATAAAATTAAAAATAATAAAAAATTTAACTTGAAAATGATAAGTAATTTATTTTCAATTTTTGATCCCTCTACTAACTTATTTAACTTATCTATTAACTGAATTAGAACATTATTAGGATTATTATTTATTCCTTATAGATTTTGATTAATTCCTAATCGACATTTTTTTATATGAAATTTTATTTTATTAAAATTACATAACGAATTTAAAACTTTATTAAAAAATAATTATTTTCAAGGATCAACTTTTATTTTTATTTCATTATTTTCATTTGTTCTTTTTAATAACTTCTTAGGTTTATTTCCTTATATTTTTACAAGTACTAGTCATTTAACTCTTTCTTTATCTATTTCATTACCATTATGATTAAGATTTATATTATATGGATGAATTAATAACTACCAACATATATTTTCTCATATAATTCCTCAAGGAACTCCAGCTATCTTAATACCTTTTATAGTTTTAATTGAAACAATTAGTAATATTATTCGACCAGGAACTTTAGCTGTACGATTAACAGCTAATATAATTGCAGGACATTTATTAATAACTTTACTAAGAAGTACTGGATCTAGTATATACTCTTATATAATTATTTTATTAATTGTTGTTCAAATTTTATTATTAATTTTAGAATCAGCTGTAGCAGTAATTCAATCTTATGTAATTGCTATTTTAAGAACTCTTTATTCTAGTGAAGTTAATTAATTAATATTAAACAAATGAAAGTTAATTTTAACCACCCCTATCATTTAGTAGATTATAGTCCTTGACCTTTAACTGGAGCAATTGGAACTATAACTTTAGTAACAGGAATAGTAAAATGATTCCATAATTTTAATATAAGTTTATTATTAATTGGATACTTTATTGTAATCATAACAATATATCAATGATGACGAGATATTTGTCGTGAAGGAACTCTTCAAGGTAAGCATACCATCTTAGTAACTAAAGGACTCCGATGAGGAATAATTTTATTCATTGTTTCAGAAATTTTTTTTTTTATTTCTTTTTTTTGAGCGTTTTTCCACAGAAGTTTATCCCCTAATGTAGAAATTGGTGCTATTTGACCTCCAATAGGAATTGTACCATTTAATCCTTTTCAAATTCCACTATTAAATACAATTATTTTAATTAGATCAGGGGTAACTATTACTTGAGCTCATCATGCTTTAATAGAAAATAATTATTCCCAATGTTCTAAAAGATTATTTTTAACTATTGTATTAGGAATTTATTTTACTATCCTACAAGCATATGAATACTTAGAAGCACCTTTTACAATTGCAGACAGAATTTATGGATCTACATTTTTTATAGCAACAGGATTCCACGGATTACATGTAATAATTGGAACTATATTTTTAATTATTTGTTTAATACGACATTTAAATGAACACTTTTCTAGTAATCATCACTTTGGATTTGAAGCTGCAGCATGATATTGACATTTTGTTGATGTAGTGTGATTATTCCTTTATATTTCAATTTATTGATGAGGTAACTAATTTATATAATATAATAAGTATATTTGACTTCCAATCAAAAAGTTTAATTTTTTTAATATAAATAATTATTTTAATAATATTAATTTCAATAATTATTATATTAATTTCTAATATTATAATAATACTATCAATCATTTTATCAAAAAAATCATTTATAGATCGTGAAAAATCTTCACCATTTGAATGTGGATTTGACCCTAAATCTTCTGCACGAATTCCATTTTCACTACACTTTTTTTTAATTACAATAATTTTTTTAATTTTTGATGTAGAAATTGCATTAATTTTTCCAATTATTAAATTATTTAAATTAGTCAATTTTTTTATTTGAACAAAAATTAGATTTTTTTTTATTATTATCTTATTAATTGGCTTATATCATGAATGAAATCAAAATATATTAAATTGAACTAATTAAAATAGGATTATAGTTTAAGAAAAACACTTGATTTGCATTCAAACAATATTGAAACTATCAATTTATCTTAAAATAAATAAATAAGAAGCAATTTGCATTTAATTTCGACTTAAAAGATAGAGTATTTACACTCCTTATTTATTTGATTAATAATTAATTGAAACCAAATAGAGGTATATCACTGTTAATGATAACATTGAATTTTTATTCCAATTAAATAATTAATTTATGAAATATAAAGTTTAAAACTAAGCTGCTAACTTAATTTTTAGTGGTTTAATTCCATTAATATTTCTATTTATATAGTTTATCTAAAACATTACATTTTCATTGTAAAAATAAAATAAAATTTTTTTATAAATATTTAAAGATAATTTATATCTCCTTAATATCTTCAATATTATGCTCTTAATATAAGCTATTTAAATAAATAAATAAAATAAATAAAAAAATTATAATTCATATAATAAATCTAAATAAATAAATTTTAAAATTATTTATTTGATAAATATTATAAAAAATAGAATAATTTTTCATAATATTAAACATCCCTCAACCACTATACAACTCTCTTCAACCAAAATCAATATTTTTTAATAATTTTTGACCATAATTTAAAAAATAATAATTTAAACCATATGTTCTTAAATTAGGTATAAATCATATAACACATAAAAATGTTCTCAAATTATAAGTTATTAAATATTTATTAAATGAATTAATATTTATATTTCTAATAATATACCCTATAATTAACCCTATAAAACTAACATAAATTACTATTAACTTTAGATTAAATGGTAAATAAAGTATATTAGGATAATAAAAAATTAATCATATTAATATTCTACCTCTAACTACTCTTATAAATAATAAAACTAACATACTCTTTACTATAGTATAATCTTCATCATATAAATTATAAACTCTTAATAAATTATAATCATTAATTATTAAATATATTGTTAAACGAATTGTATAAAATATAGTTAAACCCGTCGAAATATAATATAATAAAAAAATTAAAAAATTAAAATTTCTAAAACTTACTATTTCTAAAATTAAATCCTTTGAATAAAATCCAGCTAAAAAGGGAATTCCACATAAAGCTATATTAGAAATATTTATACATAAACATGTCATAGGGATATACAAACTAATCCCTCCTATAAACCGAATATCTTGTATATCATTTATTATGTGAATAACTACACCAGCACATATAAATAATAATGCTTTAAACATAGCATGAGTTAACAAATGAAAAAAAGCTAATAATGGCATCCCCATTCTTAAAATTCTTATTATTAATCCCAATTGTCTTAAAGTTGATAAAGCAATAATTTTTTTTAAGTCAAATTCATAATTAGCTCTAATACCAGCCATAAATATAGTCAAACTTGAAATTAATAGTAAAATTTTAAAAAATAAAGTATCAACTAATAATAAATTAAATCGAATTAATAAATAAACTCCAGCTGTAACTAATGTTGATGAGTGAACTAAAGCTGAAACTGGTGTAGGAGCAGCTATTGCTGCCGGCAATCAAGATCTAAAAGGAATTTGAGCTCTTTTAGTTATTGCTGCTAAAATAACTATAACTCCAATATATTTTATACAAAAATCATTTTTTATAAATTCTAAATAAAAAATATAATTTCATCTACCAAAATTTATTATTCATGAAATAATTATTAAAATTAAAACATCTCCAATACGATTAGACAATACTGTTAATATCCCAGCGTTATAAGATTTTAAATTTTGATAATAAATAACTAAACAATATGAAACTAATCCTAAACCATCTCAACCTAATAAAATTCTAATTATATTTGGACTAATAATCAATAAAATTATTGAAAAAACAAATAATAAGACTAAAATAATAAATCGTATTAAATTTAATTCAGATCTTATATATCTTTTACTGTAATAAATTACTACTGAAGAAATTAAAGAAACAAATATTATAAATAATAACGATATTCAATCTAATAAAATAGATATAACTACTCTTAAAGAATTAAATGAAATAATTTCTCACTCTAAAAAATATACAATATCATTTATAATAAAATACAATATAAAAAAAAAATTTAATATTATAAATATAAATAAAAAAAAAAAAGATATAAAACAAATAGAAAAATAACTTTTATTAATAATTTAAAATGAATTATTCATATTTTTGATACCACAAATCAATATTTTATTTTAAATTATTTAAATTAAAATCAAATTATTCTATAATCAATTTTAACTACTATAATATTTAAAGGTAATCAGTGTAATATTAATAATAAATATTCACGAGAAGACCCTATATAAAAACTATATATACCATGATAATACTTTCCATGTTGAGTATATGAATATAAATATAATCTATAGCCAGCACTAAAAAAAGAAACTAATATTAATATTAACATGGATAACGAACATCAACTAATTAAACTTCTAATTAATATAATTTCTCCTATTAAATTTAAAGATGGAGGAGCAGCTATATTAGAAGATAATAATAAAAATCATCACAATCTTAATGAAGGTATAAAATTAATTATACCTTTATTAATTAATAAGCTTCGTCTATTAATTCGTTCATAATTAATGTTAGCTAAACAAAATATACCTGAAGAACATAAACCATGCCCAATTATTAATAAATAAGAACCTAAAAATCCTCAATAATTTATAATTATAATACCACAAATAACAAAACTTATATGAGCTACTGAAGAATAAGCAATTAATGACTTAATATCAACTTGACAAAAACATTTTAATCTAATATAAAATCCTCCTAATAATCTAATAATAATTCAAATATAATTTAATTTCATATTAATTTCTTGCAAAAAAATTATCACTCGAAGTAGTCCATACCCCCCTAACTTTAATATAATACCTGCTAAAATTATTGAACCTGAAACAGGGGCTTCTACATGAGCTTTAGGTAACCATAAATGAGTTATATATATCGGTATTTTAACTAAAAAAGCTATAATTATTCTAATATATAATAAATAAAAGTTTATATTAAAAAACTTTAGAAAATAAATTATAATACAATTAACTTGATTAAAAATATAAAAAATACCCATTAATAAAGGTAATGAAGCAAATAAAGTATAAAATAATAAATATATACCAGCCTGAATTCGCTCAGGCTGGTACCCTCAACCAACTACTAATATCAAAGTAGGAATTAATCTCCCTTCAAAAAATAAATAAAATAAAAATATATTTATAACACTAAATGTTAAATATAATATTATTAATAAAATAATTACATTAAATAAAAAAAAATTAATATAAAAATTAACTTTAAATAAATTTTCTCTAGCTATAATTATTAATACACAAATTCAAATTCTTAATAAAATTAAACCAAAAGATAATAAATCACAAGATAATATATATCTTAAATTAGAATAATTATTAAAATTTAAACTTAAATTTATAAATAAAAATATTATAAAAAATATAATTATTTGAACCATTCAAAATATATTTTTCATAAAACATAAAGGAATCATAAAAATTATTAGTATTAAAAATTTTATCATTTATTATAATAAATTAAAACTTTTAAAATAATCATTACCATGAGTGCGAATTAAAGAAACTAAAATAGATAGCCCTAAAGCACCTTCACAAACAGAAAAAACTAAAAATACTATTAATATATAAATTTCATAATTTAATAATAATAAATATATTAAAAAAAAAAAAAATAATCTTAACACTATAAATTCTAAACTTAATAAAATAATTAATAAATGTTTATATTTAGAAACAAAAATTAAATTACCTACAATAAATATAAAAATAATAATAATATATATATATTTAACTATCATTAGTTTTTATAGTTTAAATAAAACATTGGTCTTGTAAACCAAAATTAAGATTTTTCTTTAAAAACTTCAAAGAAAAAGAACATTCTTTATCTATAATCTCCAAAATTATAATTTTTATTAAACTATTCTTTGAAATAACAAAAATATTTATCTCTATATTAATAATTATTTTATCAATTATTATAATTTTTTTAAATCACCCCTTATCTATTGGATTATTAATTTTAATGCAAACTTTATTAATATGTCTTATTTCAGGAATATTAATTAAAACATATTGATTTTCATATATTCTATTTTTAACATTTTTAGGAGGATTATTAGTACTTTTCATTTATGTTTCAAGAATTGCTTCAAATGAATTATTTAACATCTCTTTTAATACAAAAATACTTTTTATATTTTCAATTATATTATTAATAATAAGACAATTATATTTATATTTATTTGAAAATTTAAATTGAATAAACTTAAGTAATAATATAAATGATACTGATAATATAATAAATTTATCATTTTTTAATAATGAAAATAAAATTAACTTAAATAAATTATATAATAATCACACATACATAATTATAATAATATTAGTTATTTACTTATTTATTTCTTTAGTTGCAATTGTAAAAATTACTAACATTTTTTATGGGCCTTTACGATCAATCTAATAAATAAATTTAATTTTCATAAAAAAAATGATAAATAACAATTTTTCAAGTTTACGAAAAAATCATCCTATTATTAAAATCATTAATGGATCATTAATTGATTTACCTACTCCATCCAATATTTCATCCTGATGAAATTTTGGATCATTATTAGCATTATGTTTAATTATCCAAATTATCACAGGATTATTTTTAACTATATATTATACTGCTAATATTGAATTAGCTTTTTATAGAGTAAATTATATTTGCCGAAATGTTAATTATGGTTGATTAATTCGAACCTTACATGCTAATGGAGCATCTTTTTTTTTTATTTGTGTTTACCTTCACATCGGACGAGGTATTTATTATGAATCATTTAATTTAAAATATACTTGAATAGTGGGTGTAATTATTTTATTTTTATTAATAGCAACAGCATTTATAGGTTATGTATTACCTTGGGGACAAATATCATTTTGAGGAGCAACAGTAATTACTAATTTATTGTCAGCAATTCCTTATTTAGGAACTATATTAGTAAATTGAATTTGAGGGGGATTTGCAGTTGATAATGCTACATTAACTCGATTTTATACCTTTCATTTTTTATTACCATTTATTGTTTTAATAATAACTATAATTCATTTACTATTTTTACACCAAACAGGATCTAATAATCCTTTAGGATTAAATAGAAACTTAGATAAAATTCCTTTCCACCCATTTTTTACTTTTAAAGACTTAATTGGATTTGTTACCTTAATAATATTATTAATTATATTAACTTTAATTAATCCTAATATATTAGGAGACCCTGATAATTTCATTCCAGCTAATCCTTTAGTAACTCCTGTTCACATTCAACCTGAATGATATTTTCTTTTTGCTTATGCTATTTTACGATCAATTCCAAATAAACTTGGAGGAGTTATTGCATTAGTTATATCTATTTTAATTTTAATTATTTTACCATTTACTTCAAATAAAAAAATTCAAGGAATTCAATTTTATCCTATCAATCAAATTTTATTTTGATTTTTTGTAGTTATAGTAATTCTTTTAACATGAATTGGAGCTCGACCAGTAGAAGATCCATATATTATTACAGGTCAAATTTTAACATTTTTATATTTTTCCTATTTTATTATTAACCCTATTTTAAGTAAATATTGAGATGATCTTTTATATAATTAATTAATTTAATTAATGAGCTTGTATAAGCATTTGTTTTGAAAACTTAAGAAAGAATACTACATTCTATTAATTTATTTATACTAAAAATAATATAATTATTTTTATAATAAAAAAATTTTCAACCCTATATAAAACAATAAAAAATTTAAAGAAATAGGTAAATATCTTTTTCAAGATAAATATATTAATTTATCATAACGATAACGAGGTAATGTACCTCGAACTCAAATAAATAAAAAAGAAATAAAAACTAATTTAAAATAAAATAATAAATTTATTCCATAACCGCCTAAATAAATTATCACAAATAATATTCTTATAAATAAAATTCTTGAATATTCAGCTAAAAAAATTAAAGCAAATCCCCCTCTTCTATATTCTACATTAAACCCAGAAACTAATTCACTTTCTCCTTCAGCAAAATCAAAAGGAGTGCGATTAGTTTCAGCTATTCTAGAAGACAACCAACATAACCCTAAAGGAAATATAATAAATAAAAATCAAATAAAATCTTGATATTCTATAAATTTAAACAAATTAAAATCTATAATTAAAATAATTCTTGATATAAAAATTAAAGCTAATCTAACTTCATACGAAATAGTTTGAGCTACTGATCGTAAACCTCCTAATAAAGCATAATTTGAATTAGAAGATCATCCAGCTACTATAACTGTATAAACACCCAATCTAGTACAACAAAAAAAAAATAAAATTCCTAAATTAAAACTAATTAAATTAAAATAATAAGGAATTAATATTCAAATTATTAAAGATAAAATAAATCTAATAACAGGCGAAAAATAATATGAAAAATAATTAGAATAAATTGGAAAAGTTTGTTCTTTAGTAAATAATTTAATAGCATCAGAAAAAGGTTGTAAAATACCAATTAACCCTACTTTATTAGGACCTTTACGAATTTGAATGTACCCTAAAACTTTCCGTTCTAATAAAGTTAAAAATGCAACTCCAATTAAAACACCTAAAATTAAAATCAACAATCCAACAATAATTAAAATAATATCATTTTTAAACAATACTATCTATATAATTATATTATATATTTATGAATTCTAAAATCATTACATTTCTCTGTCAAAATAGCCATAAAAATTTTTATTTTTATTTAATAAAATTCATTAATAAATAATAATTTAATTATAATATTTGATCCTTTCGTACTAAAATATTAAGTATTTTAAAAGATAGAAACCAACCTGGCTCACACCGGTTTGAACTCAGATCATGTAAGATTTTAATGATCGAACAGATCAAAATTTTAAACTTTTGCATTTAAATTTTATCTTAATCCAACATCGAGGTCGCAAACTCTTTTTCTTATATGAACTAAAAAAAAAAATTACGCTGTTATCCCTAAGGTAATTTAATCTTATAATCAATAAAATTGGATCAATTATTCACTTATTTATGTTAAAAATAAAAAAAAGTTAAATTTATTTTTTTATCACCCCAACAAAATAATTACTAATATAATAATTTTTATTATACAAATAATCTATTAATATAAATAACTATAAAACTCTATAGGGTCTTCTCGTCTTTTTAATTTATTTTAACTTTTTAAATAAAAAATTAAATTCTATATAATAATTAAGAGACAGTATATTTCTCATCCAATCTTTCATACAAGTCACCAATTAAGAGACTAATGATTATGCTACCTTTGTACAGTCAAAATACTGCAGCCCTTTAATAAAATCAGTGGGCAGATTAGACTTTAAATAAACTCAAAAAGACATGTTTTTGATAAACAAGTGAAAATAATTTTTTGCCGAATTCCTTTTAATTAATTTAATTATAAATAAAATATTTAATAAATTTAATTAATTTTTAATTAATTAAATTTTTAACTATATACTAATTTTATCATTATAACTAAATTTATTTTATTAAAAATTATTTTTTTTTATATAAAATTAAATATAAAATTAAATTTTTATTTAAATGAAATTATTTATAATAAAATAAAATTTATTAACAATATAAATTATAAAATTTTCAAAATTAAAATTTTTATTATAAAAATTTAATTTAAAGCTTATCCCTTAAAATATAAAATTTATTATTAATAAAATTAACCAATGAAATTTATTATTTAATAAATTTAAAATTAAATTTTTTTCTAAAAAAACTAGATATATTTAAAAACGATTAACATTTCATTTCAAAATAATTATTAAAAATATTTTTGCTACAATAAATTTTTTAATTATTTAAATCTTTTAAATTCGAGAAATTAATTTATTTATTAAAAATTTTTAATAAACTCTGATACACAAGATACATTAAATTAAAATTACTTTTAAACAAATTTATTTTCACATATTTCAAAATTCTTTTACAATACTAATTAACTATAAAATTATTAATTTTTTCTTTAAATAATACTTTAACCCCCATTAAATTATTAAATAAATTAAAATTAATTTTATTATAATATAATTTTAATTAATTTTTTCTTTCAAATTAATTAATAATATTAATATCTTTTCAATGTAAATGAAATACTTTTTCAAGCTCTAATTTGTTCTTTCTAGAAACACTTTCCAGTACCTCTACTTTGTTACGACTTATTTCAATTTATATATGAAAGCGACGGGCAATATGTACATATTTTAATTTTTAATCAATTTTAAAAATTAAAAAAATTTACATTTAAATCCACCTTCATTTAATTTTTACAAATTAAAATTCATTTAAATAAATTTATTGTAATCCATTATATTCTTAATTATAATCTGCATCTTGATTTGATTTAATTTTTATTATAATTTTAAAATATTATAAATTTTTTAAAAATATTTTTTTAACAACGATATACAAAATAATAAATTAAGTAAATTTATTCGTGGATTATCAATTAATAAACAGATTCCTCTAAATAAACTAAAATACCGCCAAAATATTTAAGTTTCAATAAATAATTATATACTATTTTAGTATTTTAAATTTAAATTTTAAATAATAGGGTATCTAATCCTAGTTTATTATTAAAATTTATTAAATTCATAAATATTTATAAATAAATTAATTTATAATTAAAATTTCACTTAATAATTTTAATTTTAATTTAATAAATAATTAATTATTAATTTAACTAATAAAATTTAATTTAACTTTTGTATAACCGCAACTGCTGGCACAAAATTTGTTAATAATTTCAATATTACTAAATCTTAATTTATTAAATTTTTAATATTAATTACTACATTTAAATAATAATTATTTTTAAAATAATTATTATTATATACTAAAATTTATATGTAAAATAAATTTAAAATAAATTTTTTAAACCATATAAAATTTATTTATATAGTAAATATTTTATATAGAATTTTTTTTTTTTTTTTTTTATATTAAAAATTTATATATACATTTATATATCTGTATATATGTATATAAAAAAATATAAAATATATTTTTAATATATTATTATTATTTAAATTTTTTATTAAATTTAATATTTATATAAATAATTTAATAGTTTTTCTTATTTTTTTTTCTAATATTATATATAAATAAAAAATTACAAATAAACAATTTTTATTTAATTATATTATAATAAATTAAAATATTTATTAATTTATATTATATATTAATAAATAAAATATTTAAATTATTATTTAAATATTTAATATATATATATATATATATATACGTATATATATAAATATATATATACATATGTATGTTAATAAATTAAAATTAATTATTTTTTTAAAATTTATATTAACCGTTTTTAATTTTTTTTTATTATAATA